GTAAACAGGGATAGGCGTTGGGCGCAAGGGAAGACCCTATATTTTTGCTTAGGAATGAATCCGCTCGACCGAAGTTGGTCATGTCCCATCAGACGGCAGGGAAAGCGAGCAGCACGGGGAAGCACCCAACCATCAGAGAAATGACCCGGCTACTCCGGGGGAGAGATCATCTGCTAAAGACTTGTTGTTGGTTCCCTCCGCCCGGCCATCCATCAGCGCGATGAAGGAAACGTACTACTACTACTATACTAAAGGGGGCAAGCAAGCATACTTTATGATCTTTGATGCGATCCGACCGGAACAGAACCTTTATCCTCTATATCTTATTCCCACCCCAGTGAAGCAAGCCTCTCCTTCATCTGGCTCTACTAAGCGTTTATTGGCTGGCCTTACGCACCGCAGAGAGAAGACTTCCAAACAACCTTTCCTCGGCTCAATATCATCACGGAATGAGCAACTGCCTCAAGGCATCAATCCAATCCTGTGCTGCTATTTGTGACTTTATTTATGAAGGGATGCTCGGAGTCCGATATTAAGGGTAAGGGAAGAGCACCCCAGCTTGAATCCGTTCCTGCGTCAGCTATCCCCGGACTTGGGATATTACCACCACATCGCAGGGAAGGAATCAATCTTCTTTCAAGATCCCGGAGGATTATTACGGAATGAATGAGCAATCCGGAACGGATAACTATTCTGGGGGAATAAGGCAAGTGCCCAAATCTCGGACATCAAGCAATGGATCGAATAAATCTTATGACACTAAGCACTGACGCAGGAACCCAGCTTTATCAACAAAGGCTGGACGGTGGGTGGGGAAGGAAGAAGAGGGCTTGGCGCGTTTCGATCCGGACCTTGACACGGCTCTCTATTCCTCGGACATAGAGATTCGCTTGGAGCATATCATAATGAGCTTGAGGCGTTTCGCTCAAGAGGTTAATGAATCCGGCTTCTAACAACGATCAATCATGTGGCGGTGTGGAAAGGCGTATGTGCATCTAATTCGATCATCTTTCTACTACTAGTATGGGTAAGCATAAGGTACTATAAATACGTCTGTTGCAGTTCCTCTGTTACGCCGAACACACACACATAAAATACCTTTGTATGATGAGCTACTCACGAGATGGGAACCACACGTCCCAAGCGTATTTGCCCCCCCTACCAATAAAGCCAGCCACTTAGTATCCATGTCCACTAGGGATGAGGAATAGGCTACGGCAGTTCGTTATTCATACTCGTTATTTATATGGTTACAGATAGTAATTGGGTTGACCGATAAACTACAGCTATTTATTCCGTTGCCCGAAATGTTGACCCAACACTTGTTTCCTGGCCTTCCGATAGTTAATACCAAATTACTGATGCCTGGAGTGACAAACCGAAAGGAGTTCACGCCAAGCGGAAGAGGGTCTGTGTGCGGATTTGAGTCCAAAAGGCTTCGTCACGCAGGTAGAGTGTGACAGCGGCATTAGTCGCGATGTGTTCTAGCCTTGCCTTGGTCCAGGCCATAGGCAGATCAGACAGGGGTTCTGCTGTAAGAGGAGCTGGATCCCGTACAAATTATCCTTCGCATTCAAGGTTCTATCAGACAAATCAGAAAAACAAGCCTTGTTCAGCTTACGAAGCTACAGCTTAAGCTTTTTCAGCTTGCAAGAAAGTTGGTACACCACAATTTCCTCTTGCCAAACCGCTTCCACTAAAGGTAGGAACCCTGGATGGTCAGCCCAGAAGTCAAAGAACGCAGAAGGCTTCTTGACCAATTGAAGCTCATCCAGTTTGATAATCATAAGGGAGTGTAAATTCCCTGGTTCTGAGGTTTCTTTCTTGAATCCTTGAATCTCAGTTTCAGTTTTTCTTTTGAAGGTAATATAAGACGATTCGACGATAATACGGAAAATCGTCTGCACCTATTGTCTTCGTCTGCTTAAGAGATTGTGGATCGGAAGCTGCCGCCTTTTGTTTCATACTTTCCTACAGATTCAGCTGGATGCCTTCCTTCCTTGTTGAGAGACAGAAAAAAAGACCGATAGAAGATGGATGAATATTCATTCTATTGCCACTGTCTCTAATGATAAAAGCTCTTTAAGATGCTTTCACGTCAAATCTCTCATTGGAAGAAGCAAATGCGATTTCATGGGCTGGCCCTAGGAGCAAACATCCGATCAATCAATTTCGGACACAAGGAAGTTAGCAGCGGACGTTAGATTTACCTATCGTCCGTTATGTATGATACACTACTACCATTCCAGATAGGAGAGGCTAGAAGGGATCCCGCTTTTGGAACATTAACAAATATCGCGAATCTAGAAGGGGCGGAAGCTGGAAGACCAGGCCAGGCAGGAAGCTTTTGGCCATATTCCTAGGGTCTTTCTTGGGGACGGAGGAATCCAAGTGCCCGACAGGTTGATCTCTTATTAAAAAGTGGGCGATATAAGCGCTAGGCTAAGCTGGGCTTCTTATCTAAAGTAGGACTTGAGTGATCGCCCATGTGTTAATAAGGGCAGGCAAGCGGACGGAGGGGATAAAAACCTAGAAGCTTTCTTGGATTGAGAAGGCACGGATGAAAGATCAGAGGCTAAGGCCAGGCGAGTAGCAGACGGAGATGAGTTTAGGCACACTGATGGGAGAGCGAAAGTGAGAGAGGACTCCCACTTAATCAATGCCCGGGGCCAAGCACTTACTGGCTGGCGGACAAGCAGCAAAAACCTTCCTCCACAGCCTTAGTTTCGGGTTCGATTTCTTATGCAGTTAGGAGTGGGGCGTGCTAGCGGGAAGTCCGGTTATGAACATATATCAATCCCAGCTTAGATTGGCCTCCCTAGTGTGCCAGATAGCAACTTTTGCCCCGTTTAAGCTGAAGCATAAGATTCTCGGATTTGTGCCCAGCCTGTGATCACAGCAGGTACCGCATTTCTCTTTGCTTGGGGAGGGAGCCCTGTGTAAGAGCGGACGGGAATGCCTACCCCTCGAAATCAGTCTTCCTCCGCCCGAGTCGTAGTAGGGAGCTACTTTAGGGGGAAAGGAAGACATCCTTCAACTATACGAGGGACCTACCTCTTTCAGCAAACTCTAAGGGGCGGTCAAGCTTTCTATCTATCAGGCCAAGAAGGCGCTTCCAAGACTGAGCCCTTTTTGGGTCTTGTCATTGCCGATCTTACTGCTTGGATAATAGGGGATCCATAGTTGGTCGAAAGCAAGACGCACCATGTCCTGTGAAGTCTCTGAAGGGGCACAGCTAGATCTTTATATACCTAACCATGGTCCATGAATAGGATATGGATAAGAATCCGTGGTTCGTAAATAAGAAGATATAGAACTCATAAGTTCATAGGGCGAAGAGTGGAAATCCTCCTAGAACAATAAGTAAATCAATCAGCATGGGGAGCGCTTAACTGAATCAGTCGGAAATGATCATGCCTTCATTCATCTTATCACCAGGGAATCCTAGTTAGTTATAGGGTTCTGAATCTGAGCTTGCTTACCATAGGACTGCTATTGGATAGGTTTACCTTTTTTCTCCAACTCGCTTATTATAGTGGGGAAGCTCGGCTGGTAAGGAATTAGATTAGGACTCCAACTGTAACAACTGGCCTTAGTACTGGAATTGGAAGGAGAACTGAAAAGACCTTCGACCATTTATTTCATTTGGTAGCATAGCACGTTTAGCTCGTTATGAAACGTATTGTTAGAACTATAAGTGTTCTTAGTCCAGGTAAGAGTCCAATGCTAGATTAATAATGTAAAATAGGATATATCCTAAGGAGGAAAGAAGTCTGTTTCCTATTGATAGTGGCACTCCCACAGGCTGGCGGGGAACTCCCATATGGATGGCTGAAAATAATTCATATATAGGCTATAGGCTTGAAAAGAGTGCTAGCTTTCTAATCTCGTCTTCTGGAGTGCTAAGCTAATCCTATAAACCCGCTTGAAAACGGGCTTTTCCCTAAGGTACTGCTAAAGGCTTTCCTTGAAAGGAACGGAGTTACTCGAACAATAGATAGAGGGACTTAGGCCTTCCAGCCACTCTTAAGCCAGCAGGTTATAGGTCAAAAGACTGACGGGCAAGCTAGCAAGGTAAAGAAAGAGCTAGGCTAAGGATAAAGGGTAAAACTCCATGGGCAAAAAATAAGCAAGCTAGGGATAAAGCAAGTTATTTAGCTTAGCAAGGGAGTTCTCCTTTTGAAGTTATCAAGCCAGTTCTTTTTTCATAGCATATCCCCTTTAAGCAGCAAGCATCCTATTTCTTTTCTAGTATGAACTTTACTTGAAAGTCTTGAAGTTCCAATCCAATGTGTGTCTGCGAGGGCAAAGGCAAGCTAGCCAGTAGTCTCTCAAAAGCCAGAGAAAAAGTGGAAGCAAGACAGTTTTCAAGCAATCTCTTAGGCAAGCGAGGTCGGTCAAGGGATTCAGCAACTAGAGCAAGAGTTTGATCCCCTTGGATTGAAGAACAAATGTCAGGGAGAGTCCTCAAGTCAATCTCTGATTAAGGGAAACTTGATAACTACTAAAGTCGACTCTTCCCCTTCGTGAAAGAAGCTTTTAGTGGAATTGAGTGCTTGTCTTGGTCAGTCCCCTCGCATTGGAGTGCTTGATGGTTTAAGGGCTAGTATCAAGACTATTGAGCACTGTACGGGGAGCAGTACTACAAGAGAGCTGTAAAACAGAAATAAGTCGATTGCTGCCATTCCGGAAATCAGGTTTGAGAAGTGTTTCGTCCGGGAGATATAGCTCATCAGCGCATACATACAGAGATCCTGTGATTTGATCTGTACTAGAGCCGAGACTGTACGAGGAGAGAAAGACTTAAGTCGACTCAAGTGGAAATAATCAATCAGACTGCTTCCATACCTTATCTCAGGTTATCCTTTAGTGCTGGTATGGGGCACTATCCTCGAGTAAAGAAGAGGGGGATACCTGTTTTCTAACTCTGATAGCAGTCAAGTACTAGCTCAAACCGCTTACTGGAAGAGCAGAGAGAACTTTTATCTTTAGTAGAGTTAGTCGACTTAAGACTTTTTGGGGGCACTGTCAGGGAATATAATATCATCACCATTAAGAGCAAAAAGCTCAAGTGATTTTCTCTTTGCTAGAGCAGAGCCACTGGAAGGGAAGGTTTTCAGTCGACTGCTCCCTTTCCTTCCCCCCGCCCGGAGCAATATAAACTTTTTGCCCTATTAAGTAAAGGGAGGGCCGTTAGCTTCTTTCTTATAGTTCAGTTTTCAAAAAGCCGTATGTACGATTGTATACTCCACTCGCAGTCTACTCCACGAGCCAAAACAGCTCTCGCTCCCGTATCGCTATAGTAGTTCAGAAGGCCCCGACTCAACGAGTTATACTTTTCGATCACTTCCTCCTCTTTTCCCTTGCCTGGCTAGTTTCGACTTTGTTGTCATTTTTCGCTTATATTATAGTATTGGTTGACATAAGAATCTCGTGCTCGTGTCAATGTGTGTGGGTGTGGGTGTGGTGAATACGCATGCTCGCACGTGGATCAGACCTCATTGAATTACTTAATCAGGTCACACTTTCACCCAGCCCTCTATGTTACCTCCTTCCATACCAACGGAGTTTCATTCTTCTTTTTTTGCATAGCAGGTCTAGCCTACACACCTAACTTCCTACTCATCTTCCTATTGATCCCCTATCCCTGGAACGAGCGCTTCAAACCCCTCGGGACAAGATTCAATCATACACAATAAGCCAGGAGATCTACAGTATATGGCTCCAGGTGGGAATAAGAAGCATTGATAGGGGTGATAGGCGTTCAGTTTTGAATACGTTTATAATAGACTAAGAAACCCCAACCCCAGGAATAAGTAGTATCTTTTAAGGTAACAGAAATCAATTAACGGGTTTTCTTTTCTCTCCCACCCTCCCATTAACTCATCTATTCAAATAACTGAAACAAAAGCAAGCTGGAGAACAAGCAGCTAGCTAGCCGGAGAAGAAGGCAGCCAGCAGGGAAGGGCACTGGACCAAGCAGCAAGCTAGCCATAGGTAGAGGAAAACGTTGCATGTTAACCAGACGGGGATATCAGCATTCATTATTGATTGGAGGATACGAGTTATGGTGGGTCTACCATTCCCATATGATATTCTATATAGCAAGCATGAGTACACGTTGATAGGTCTGGTAGGCACAAGACATTGATAGATTTGTTGGGCACAGAATAGGCCTTTCCTTTCTCTATCACAGGCAGAGGGAACAAGTCCAGAGGGAGTAGTCGTTGGTCCCACCGGGAAGTAGCAGCAGCTCCGGGCACAGATCCAACCGGAAGAGAAGAAAGGTAACCTTACTTAACCCGCCCAACCCAAACCCAAAACCCCATTCTATTTAGACAGGTCAGTCTCAGTACTGGTCAAGTCAGCCGTAGCTTACTTTATGGTCAGGAGTGAGTAGTTGTTGTTGCCCGTCCATGCACAGTCCAGTTGAGATAGACAGATAGAAGAACCCCGAAAGAAATGGTTCGTCCACCCAACTATTCAATCTACTATGGCAGGCCCAACCTTTGCAAAGTATGCGATGAAGGAAAAGAGCTTGTATTGAAAGAAGGTCCTTATTGAAAGATTTAATGGTGGCATACATACCTTACCTATTTTATTGAGTCGAGTGAGGAATTAAAGGACAGACAGCCTACTATTCCCACCCAACCCCGGGGCACTATAACTACTCTGAGTGATCTAACTCTATATAAACTAACTACCATATAGTTGGTGCATTGATTGAAAGCGTCAAACGAGAGTGCAATCGTCGGGTTGGTAGATAAAAGGATCCTTATTCCTTAGTAAATAAATTGGGAAGGATGGGTGTTAGTGATTAGGCTTGGAAGGGTTGATGCGCCTACTTTACTTTATTCATTCAGATCGAACACAGATGAAGCGGAATTGGGGCTCCGTACGTCTGCTTTTTGTTTCAAGGTGGTGTTGTTTGCTAAACTCAACATTATATGTAACGAGATCTATAATGAATTGGTAGGCACCCGTCTTTCATTCATTATTTCCTGTGTTGGTTATAATCTCTGCACTTGAGTACCAATCTAATGATGGTGACCACCTTGCACCTCATTTAACCTGATCGACGCCGGGTGATGCACGGATGTATATATGGGTAAGTAAGTAATGATTGGTTCGTTCCCAGATGATTGGTTTGGAAGAAAGAAATGGCCTAATTGATTGGATAAGATCACAAGGAAGGAGTGGGATTGATTTGATTGCCAGTTAGTTATATGACGAACCATTGCATGGATTGCCAGTGATAGGAATAGCTTCATTCTTATATAGATCGAAGGGGGAGGGGTATCAATGCAAGTGAACGAACCCACCCACTAGCCTATTGGGCACTGGCAATGTTTATATCTATGACCTTGCACACTCCGCAACACTCTGAGCACACTCTGACTGAAGAACACACTTGGAAGAGCGCACTCAGCTTGTTCTCTGAAATAACACACTTGGTCGTCCCGAAGGTTACAACCACCCATTTCATTATTAGGAAAGCTATACACCACCAGCACCTTTAGGACCTCCTTCCTTGTTTTTATTTTATGGTATTAGCAGGCCTCTTCCCAAAGAAGGTAATTATTAAACTTTCTTTTACCTATCAAAAGTTTGCTTGACCTGACTGAAGAGGTAGTTTTATAGCCAGTGAATTAAGAGTTCTGGTTTAGCACATCTCGACTAACCCATCCATAATGGGTATGCTAGTCTAGAGGCATCATTGCAATTGCTAGACTAGGTATGATTGCCAGTCAATATTTAGTTAAGTAGTTAAGGTTGATTTGATTGAATAAAATAAATAAATAAAATTTCAATCTAAACCAGAGGAAGTGATGCTGAATTAGTTGTTTGCCTGCTTCTGGCTGTTAACTCCCGAAAGCGAGGGGTCTGCCTGTGCCCGTCATTCATTATTTGTCTGGGCAGGGAAGGGGGATCCCCCGCCGCCTACATTGATTTCTCAATGTTACCATTGATAGGGGAATAGATTGAGGAAATTCAGATTGTTAGGGAGGGTGGAAGGCCAAACCCCAACGAATATGCTGGGGGCCCCAAACCCCCTCTTCAAGCTAGTGATTTCGGATTGATTTCTAGTTTTCCAATTCCTCATTAGTCGTTTTCTTGTTTAGCTGATCAACCTACCTTTCTTTATCGTTTAGCTGTATCAATCTATCTCTTACCCAACCTTCTTTTCCTGCCTCTAACCCCTCTTCTCTTCTGATATCTCCATCCCTACGAAACGTTCTGTCATTCGATCGCCTCTCCACTCCGGAATAGCCAGCCAACCAGCCATTCGGGTAGGACGACAGAAACCGATGCCAGCAGTAGTCGGTGGGGGGTATCCACTCTTCAATCTCATTTCACCCGAATAAGAAGAAGTGGTTGATTCAGGCAGTGCATGTGTCCCTGCTGCTGAAGAAGCAGTTGAAGAAGAAGCCGCCTCATAAATAGATATTGGTTGGGATGGAACGGATGGATCGATAGCGAGATCCAGTTTACCAATAAGCAAGCACAGGTACACCAGTTGATCCAATGGCGTAGGCAGCATAGCCTGTGGTTTACCCATAACCATCAGCGGCAAGGGCTACGGTAGCAGAAGTAGCAAAGGCAGGTACATCACAAGTAGATACGGTTGGAGCAGCAGATCCTATAGAAACAAAGACAAAGCCCGGGGCAGATCCAGACGCGTACCTAGTCGGCGCAGCATCCTTTCCATCTCGAGAACCAGAAGCAGCACCACCATCTTGACCAGGAAGGTCCAGCAGCTTAAGATCAAGACCCATACCCTATAGCGTACCTTCGTATAGTTCCATATCCAGACCCATATCCATATCTAGTAGCATCGGCAGTAGCTTCACCAAAGCCAGTCGTAGGAGAAGCAAAGACAGGGGCAGAGGCAAAGGCAGATCCAAGTCCAGGACGAGCAGTGAAAGGTCCAGATTAAGCATACCTTCTACCAGTGGGCTCCGTTGATCCAGTCGAAGAACCAGTAGATTATCCGGTGGGTTCAGTAGTTGGTTCAGAGGGAAAATATGCACATCTATTATTATATGATGCACCTATAGCATACCTAGTAGAGTCAACAGTAGCAGATCCTACAAATCCATACCCAGTTATAGGTCCAGATCCTCCAGCTTCGGTAGCGTACCTAGTAGCATAGACAGTCGCATATCCAGTACGAGATCTAGATCCATAAGTCGATCCATCACCAACAGCACTAGCTTATCCAGATACGGATACACCTATAGCAGCTTTAGAAGCAAGGGTAGCATCCCTAACAGCTTCATTGGTTCCATATCAAGATCCATATACAGGAGATCCATCATATAGAGAGCCAGACCCGGCCCTTTCAGTTTACCCATCAGAGACAATGCCATAGGCGGGGGCGAAGGCAGCGAAGACATAGGTAGTAGATACAAAGGCATCGTAGGAAGTAGTCCCATATCCCGTAGTGGAAGAGCAAGCATAGGCTAAGGTGGCAGCATCTCTTCCGGTTGTTATATATAGATATAGAGACCCAGTAGCAGCAAAAGCAGAGACAGATGCAGCAGTTGATGCTTGTTCGACTTTTTACACATCCCTCTTGTTCCGACTTTCGGTACATACCTACCTAAGCTATCAGTAGCAGTCCCAGGTCCAGTATAAGCATCTAAGTAAGCAGCATACCTAGCAATGTACCTTCCATCTCTAGAATCAAAGCGAGCACGAGTAGTTCCATACCCGGTAGACCCAGGAGCAGCAGATCTAGACGCAGTAGAGGGAGCAAAGGCAAGGCAGTAGGTGGCATCTGTTCCAGCCACATATACATATACAGATCGAGATCGATACCCAGCATCAGTAGCAGCACCTGTAGAAGCACCGCCATTACTAGTAGCAGCAGAGTAAGAAGCAGAGGGTGACGGAACGGAATTCATTAAGTAGTATAGGCATAAGTCTATTTCGATGAAGCAGCTTCCCTTCGCTTGGCTCTAGATCTACCAGTAAAGGCCTAGGTAGTGACATAGCT